TATTTTTCCATAGAAATGTGAACGTTCAAGGAAGGCTCCAGAAGATGTTGATCGTAAATAACAGGATTGTTTACGAAGAAAAACTAATAAAAATTCGCATTCAGATACATAAGAATTATACAGTAACAAAAATAGTCTTTTATGTTCTTTTGAAAAAACGTAAATAGTTTTATTACTCTGAATAAAACTAGTCCCATTATGGTATTTATGTAGAAAGAATCGCAATAAATGTAAAGAGGGAACATCTTGAATCCCGCATTGAAGGATTTGAACCAACATTTCCAGATGGATGGGATGGGGTATTAGTATATCTGACACGTTATTTAACTGAGAGAATTTGTCCTCTAAAAAGGGAAATATTGAATGAATAGATCGTAAATTCTGATATTTTGATATTTCTTTTTCTTCGGGGGAAGATACTAATCGCAGCGAGAATGGAATTTCCACAATGACTGAAAAACCTTCTGATACCATTTGAGAATAAAAAAAATGAGAATAAAAAGAATGGGTATACCCAACGAATCGATTTTGGTTAGAATCATTAACCGAATAAATCAAATAATTCTGTTGATACATTCGAATAATTAAACGTTTTACAAGTACTAAACTAGATTTATTGTCATAACCAAAAAATTCTATAGGTTCGTAAAAATTCGAACTGTTTAAACCATGATCATGAGCAAGTGTGTAAATATACTCCTGCAAGAGAAGCGGATATAGGAAGTGTTGTTGCCGAGATCTATCTTTTTTGAAATATCCTTGTAATTCTTCCATTTACATTTTTATACTTGAAACAAAGACACAGGAGGCATTTCTTGGGTTATCAAATGATACATAGTGCAATATGGTCCGAACAAGGTATATAATTATGTATATGTATTATATACAGAATATATATAGTATAGTAAGTATAGTAAAGATATACCCTGGAGACCTAGAAGTCCAATCAACAGATCCCTTTCCTCTCCTTTTCTATACAATGGGTTTATCCTTCGTTATAATTACAAGAGGGTAAAAAAATCCTTTATTTTTGCAACCCGATCGCTCTTTTGATTTTGGAAGAAATTTTATTATCTTTCCTTTATCAGTATACTTTTTCTTCTACACATCCGTCTCCAATCCATATCAATCCATATATAGAACATAGAGAATAGTTAGGATTTCTTTCATTAAAAAAAAAAGAGAAAAAGAATAAATAATTCACTCATTGAAAAACCCTTTTCTGCACTGGGCACTAATCTATTTTTAACGTCTAATTAGATCGGGTAATTATTCAAATTAAGAATATAAGCTCGTTGCTTTTTGTTTTACCAGAATTAGGGCTATAGGACTCTATCCATTTATTCACTAGACCCAACTGTAAATGTGAATTTCTTTTGTTTCCTTCAAAAAATCAAAAAAATATCTTATAAATTATAAAAATCCAGTAAGTAAGGAGAATAAATAAAAAGTTCTTTATATTTGAATAAAATAAAATTATTACGACATGCTGTTTTTTCCTTCATTACCCTTTAGGATCAGTCGTGGTCTTATATAGACTCTACCAATAGTCTGGACGAATTCGTTACTTCATCCAAATGTGTAAAAGATCATAGTCGCACTTAAAAGCCGAGTACTCTACCATTGAGTTAGCAACCCGAAGAAATATGTAGATACGATAAAAAAAATTGAATTGCACTGCAGGATCCTGCCAAAATCAAAAGTAACAAATCTAATCTAAAAGAAAGAAGATTTTAGAATCAATTATAAACACCAATCCACCAAAAAGGGTAGATTGGATTCAAAAATAACAGATTCTAAATAGATATATCAAAACTGATACCCATTTTTTTTTAATAAAATACGTCTTGTATGACAGTAAATTTGTCAAACACATAATTTTACTAAGACTAAAGTGAAGTAAGAAAAATCGATATGGGGCAGGAATAAACAGATCTATTCTATTTATCTACGATCAAATTATATTTGTTCGATACGCCATTGTCAATATGAATAGAATGCTGATAAAACAAATCAATTTAAGTAAATAAAATAAGGCCTTGTGTTGGATTGACACAATATAAATAATAAATTTGAAGAAAAAAGGGAGAGGGTACTAGTACTAGCATCTATCTTTGTGTAATTATTTCCCCAAAATTTGTTTGCTCTTTTCTTGCTATATTCATACCTTCCTTATTTATTTTTCTTTTTTATTGTGGAAATTTAATTGACTAACAAAGACGGGGTTAATTTTGCTTATTGTACCTCTATGGATTGAATGAACTCAAGATTTTTCTCTACCCCGTCTTTACTTTATTTTTTTAACTTTAATTAACAGTTAATTTGAGATTCCTTCTTTAAAAAATTCTGCCTTCCTTAAAATATCATGAACAGTTACTGTGGGTTGAGCGCCATTTTCAAGGAAATATAGAATAGCAGGAACATTTGAATAGGTTTGATTCTTTATCGGATCGTAAAAACCCACCTTTTGAAGATCTCTTCCTTCTCTTCGGGATCGAACATCAATTGCAACGATTCGATAGATGGCTCATTGGGATAGATGTAGATAAACAATGCCCCCCCCAGAAACGTATAGGAGGTTTTCTCCTCATACGGCTCGAGAAAAAATGATTCTAATTCCTGTATGTATATAATGGCAAAAGGATCCATAAAATCATGAATTAGACTATGAATTAAGTGGTTTTTCTTCCTCTTTTCTTACGAAAGAAAAAGAGAGATCTCATTCGTACTCATAACTCAAGTTGGGTCATTCTGAGGAAATCCTTAGACATTTATTGAGCCGTCTCTAACCTCTTTTCTTTGTCTCGAATCTATTTTTATTCCGCATTTCGATCCAATTGTTGAGACAATTTAAAATAGTGTTTCCTTGTTCCGGAATCCTTTATCTTTGTTTTGTGAAATCATTGGGTTTAGACATTACTTCGGTGATCCTTACTCCTTTCAAAAGGGCAGCAACATACCTTTTGTTTTTTATTATTTCTTTCTATGGAAAAAAATACGAGAGATTTATTCCCTTGTGATACACTTTTGATCAAAATAGTTTTACAAATTCCGACAAATCTGACTTACTTTCATTTTATTTCAAACTTGTTTCAATTTTCACTCTTTTCGATTTATATATGGAGGATATACTTACAAAGTGGGTTCAACTTATTAATTTTGATTGTCACTAACCCTAGATTCTTCCCCCCGATAAATGAATCAATACTTTCTGCTCGAGCTTCATCATGTACTTTTTATTTAGATTAGTACCCAACAAAAATTAGGTTCCTAGTATAACAGAACAAACTATGTCGAGCCAAGAGCATCTTCATTCTTAGAGAAAATGGCGGATGTAAGAATCCACAGTCGATCATGTCCTTCAAGTCGCACGTTGCTTTCTACCACATCGTTTCAAACGAAGTTTTACCATAACATTTCTCTAATTTAATTTCGAACCGATATGGAATGGATTCAATATGAAATCATGAATAGTCATTGGATCGATGGATATATATATTATATACATATATAATAGTATATGGCCGGTATAGTCTTATATCTATTTTATATCTATATATATTAAGTATTTTCCGGGAAAGGCTCAGCAAGGATCCAATTTTTTAACCCCATATCATATGAATGGGATGAAACACATTTCTAAAAAAGAAGAATAAACGAGTTTGCTTAACTTAAGATTTATTTACATCTTCAACAGATTGTTCGGAACGATCAATCATGAAGGATCCCATCCCATTTTTATCGAAAAAATGAATTATAAACCTTAAAGAAAGGGGCCCTAATGATTTCCAATCCCGGAATCCAATCAGTTTTTATTCAAATTTTTATTCAAATAAACTATTCCAATGACCCGCGAAGGTTGGAAAGTGTCTCGATAATATAGAGATTTATCACACTTCTTCGAGTACCAAAGCAAAGATTTATATCAGAAAAAATTAAGTCAAAAAATCAGAATCAAGAATCAGAGGAGTCTGATCTTCTCGTATCTACTATACCATATACAATGAACAATTGTTACCATAGGTAATCATGAAAGGAATCACAGATCCTTTTCACTTAACCGAAAGTGTGTTGTTACTGAAATAACAAATAAACTGAAATAAAATAAATAAAAATAAAATAATATTATAGTATCAATAATAATATACTAATAATAATTTAAAGTAAGTCAATTAAGTAAGGAAGGCAAAGGCATTAGACTTTTTCATTTTATACAGATTTTGTTTTATTTCAGGTTCAAGCCACGAACCGTTCCATCAATTCTATTCAAGGAGAAGGAAATATAGGAATTCCCCCAATCGCTACATTACATTCATTTAAAATTATTCATTTGAACCAGATAAGATACAAAAAATGGGTTCAGATCCATTTGTTTTCCTATTTTTATTTTTTCCCACCCAAACTTTACAGGTTTTAAGACCGGTGATAAAATTAGTACCAAAAACTCCCTACTCTTTAGTTTCTACAGAGAGTGTGGAATTAGAATATACTCTTTATTTACTTTAAATTTTTTGGAAGAGGGTAGAGACCTTTCTTTTCTTTCGCATTTCGATTCAGGATGAATTATGTTAGAATTCATATTTCATGAATATTGGATATAAAGTGACTTTAAGGAACTAACCTTAATATGAATATGACTAACTTCGTATGAATATGAACAGTAGGAGTATCGCCTGAATGTGAATGATTCATCCAAAATCTTTTTAATTAAAAAAATAAAGATATTTATTTCCAACCGCATTTGACACTTGATTTTGTTTGTAAGAAACATAATCAATTCTTAAGAATCATTCTTAGAATTCAGAACAAAAGATTGTTCTCTTTAAAAATTTTCTGTTTAATGTTGGATACAATGTGATCCACCATGCTCTTTCCGGTAGAAAGGATCTGGGACGGAAGGATTCGAACCTCCGAGTAACGGGACCAAAACCCGTTGCCTTACCACTTGGCCACGCCCCATTTAGATTTCTACTCAACACTAATATTAGTATTGGTTATTCGTCAATTCTAGCCCAAATACATATGTGATACATTATTGCTAGGATTCTATACATGTAGAGATATAATCAAAAAATTCATTGATCATTACATGGAATTCAATTAAGATATTGTATGAAAGTATAATTCTTTGCATTCTCATTTGAGAATTAAAAGAGGGATTTTTGATTTGGGAAAGTTCAAAGAAAAAGAAGGATTTTTTGGCCTGCCTTTTTCATTTTTACCTTATATTATAAAAGTGACTCAATCAAAATCAAATTATCTAATCTACAAGAACGAAATGTTTGTTATGCTTAATATCTTTAGTTTAATCTGTATCTGTCTTAATTCTATTCCTTATTCGAGTAGTTTTTTCTTCGTCAAACTGCCCGAGGCTTATGCTTTTTTCAATCCACTCATAGACGTTATGCCTATCATACCTGTACTCTTTTTTCTCTTAGCCTTTGTTTGGCAAGCTGCTGTAAGTTTTCGATGAAATCTTTAATATTCTCCTAAATTCATGATTTTTTTTTCAAAAAAAAACACACACACTTCATTTTTCAGTTTGAGATATGTCATGCCAAAATAGCATATGCGGTACAAAAAAATAGGCAATCTATTCCCCTAAAAAAAAAAATGATCTTATCTTGGAGATTGTGTAATGATTACTCTCAAACTCTTCGTTTATACAGTAGTGATATTCTTTGTTTCTCTCTTCATCTTCGGATTCTTATCTAATGATCCAGGGCGCAATCCTGGACGTGAAGAATAAACATAAGACATTTTTAGCTCTTCCTTGCTTTTTTATGAGTTCTTTATTCTTAATTATTTTCTCTATTCCATTAACTTTTTAAAATAAAATAATAAAGCGATCCAGATTTTTTAAAAATTTCAAGTCTCCAGTTATGAGGGATAGCGGAGAGAGAGGGATTCGAACCCTCGGTACAAATAAAACTCGTACAACGGATTAGCAATCCGCCGCTTTAGTCCACTCAGCCATCTCTCCCAACTCAAAATTGAAAAATTTTTATGTGATGTAACACGTAAAGTTGAAGTAAAGATTGATCAAAAAACCCTCGTCTTCCTTTCTTATTAGAATTAGAATAGAAAGATATAAAAAAACAATCAATATATCAAAATAAAAAATATAAATATTACGATATCTACAAATTGATCAGATCAGCAATTCAATTTATATAATGATTCGAAACAGATATCACCAATAGAAAGAATACCTTACTTTTTTATTTTGTACGAAATTTCCCCGGCCCGCTTAAGTACTGGCCGGGCAATTGCTTCTTTATTTTTGTTCCAATGAATCATTTAATCATTTATAGAATAGATCAAATGATTTAAGCATGATTTGATATCAAATCATAAATACTTGTTATTAAAGCAATCCTAAGGGCAATTTCCACGCCCATTCTATGATGGAAGTGTCATTTCTTATTATTAAGAATTAATATTTTTTTACAGTTAAAGTAAAAAAAATAGAATAAAAAAACATATCATATAAAAACATATACAGACACACATCATACATATATTAAATAAATAATAAAGTCAACTATTTATAACAAACACATATTTCATATTTTGAATATTAATATATTCAATATAAATATATTAAATAGATTATATTAAATATAATTTATACTTAATATAAATAAGAAATAATTCTAATTTCTAATTAATATAAATTTCTAATTAATATAAATTAAGAAATAACTCATTATAACATTAGAAATAACTTATTTACTTTATTTTTATTTCAAATTTAAAAGAACAAGCTTTATTTTAAAAGCTGAGATCCAATTCACCAAAATTCATAAGGATCGAATCTGGCAGTTTAAAAGGAAGTTGAAAAAAAAAGAAATTCAATTTAAATTAAAGAACATGTATGCAGAATTAATCATTTTTTTAGTTCAGCTTCAAGGGCTCCTTAGGGCCGAGACTGCCAGTAATGACTTCCCATCAAAGAAAAAGTAGAATTTAATTTATATTATTATTCAATTTTAATAAGTCTTTTTTTGCTCTTCGCCTTTTTTCTTTTAGTCTCTTCTCTGGCGGGGCGAAATACATGTTAACGCTAGAATTTTCATGATTCTGATGCTATCTGGATTGTGGCTTATCCCCTTTATTTGACAAAGACTCCATTCATATACAATAATGAAATTGTAGCGGGTATAGTTTAGTGGTAAAAGTGTGATTCGTTCTATTAACAACCTAAATAGTTAAGGGGTCTTTCAGTTTTTTAATATTCCGACAAAAAAACTTTATTTCTGAAAAAGGTTTAATCCTTTACCTCTCAATGGCATATTTGAGGAAGAATATACCTTCTCACGATTTGTATCCAAAGGTCAATTAGAAAATTAATAAAGACAAAATTGGATTATGGGGTCGCGAAGCATAATTTTTTTTAATTGGATCAACTCTTCCAATTGAATGAGTATGAGTAAAGGGTCCATGGATGAAGATACAAAAGTTTATTTCCAATCGTCACTAGATCTTCAATTTTTGCGT